TAGCATTATGTCATTCCTACAAGTGATCCCCCATCCAGGATTGGAAGAAGTGCTATATGAGGACTTCGAAATCAAATAGAATATATTTCTTTCCATTCCTCGTGAGCCACTTAGTTCTCCGAAACAAGAGATCAAAGTGATCTTCTTCCTTTTTCCCAATAAGTCGACGGCGTTACACCATTGGGATACTTCGAATAAACTGGAGTACATATAGGATACACCGGTGCTAAAACCTTTTCTCAAGATATCTTCCAAACTCTTGGGGTCGTTGCTCCGGATGTTGGTCTCCCGGTGTGAAACCAGTTGGTTCCGTAGTTTTAGAATTCTGCTGATCCCAAGTACTCCATCTCCATCATTGCATATGGCAATATAGAAAGTAAAGAGTAAAAGGCATGACCAGAAGAATTGTGTGAAATAAGTGAATTTATCTAGTTGAGGCATGATTGATTGAGAACCGATGATTCCCTCCAGACAGAAAGAGAGTCCTTCCTGTACGAGTAGTGAAAAACTAAACGAGAGCTGCGGTTGATTGTTGACCAACAGAAAGCATGGGAAAAAGAATTATTCAAGCTTATCATGAGGACTCGTCGGGGTCCGGGACATTTAGGTTCCCCAAGTCCCGAAGCTCCCTCATGATTTCCTGCCAAAGGTCGGAACGACCACCTAAGCCTAAGTGGTCCCGGAGGCGGCGGAAATGTTGTAGTCGACGTTCTATATCGACGTCCCACGCTTCCGTCAGCGCAATGTCAACCGCACGGGCTTAGTCTTTTGGATCCTGTAGGACGATTTCCCTTCGTTCCAAAAGAGCGCGTGTTCCTCCGACAATGCGCTCTTGCACCCGCGAGCACGCCGCGTTGACGCGGGCGACCTCCCTGTAGTCGGGATCGTGAGGGAGTGGCCCGCCAGGCATGGGGTCATGGTTTAGGTCGGTTCCATTCCCTCGAAGGAAGGGCCTTACGGCATTGGCTAATCCCCCCCTCGACCCCGGGGTCGAACTTCTCTCTGTACTATCTGATAAGTTGAGGTACTGCTGCCAATTCCCCGAGCCGCCCGATTCTGTGGAGCTGGAGGGGCCTTCGCCCGGCCCGTCGCATAAAGTGACGCCCGGGCTTTTTCTAAAAAGAAAAGCAATGAGATGCTTTTTAGCATTATAAGTATCAAACCTTGGAAAATAATAAAAATGCCATTGTAATAAAGTTAGACAAACAGAAATTACGAAAGATATAAGAAAAACAAATCAATTTAAAATCTTGAGGGAACTGAAAATTCTAATTGTGGAAGGAGACAACGTGTAATAGGAAGGGTTTTATTTTAGATACCATAGGATTTGAACTCATTTTAGTTGGAACACCCGCCGAGAGTGAAGAGAGCTGTGGTTGGTTGTTGACCAACGGAAAGCATGGGATAAAGATGTACAAACAGAAACGAAACTGGAACATCATAACAACGAATTAATCAGAATCAATATCAACTACAACGACCGAGACCGACGAAGATACTGTACTGAATGACTTGATCGATCGTACTAGATAGTATAAGATAGACCATAAACCTTTCATACGCAATTCCTCGATCCATTCATTAATGCGCAAGAGAAAGCGATCCATCAGACTAGAGGGAAGTTGGTCTTTCTCAACGTGGTGTACGAAAACCCATTCACAAGGTTTCGCTATAATCAAGTGTCAATGGTGTGGCACGCGTACTTGATCGAGTGTTTGCCCGTGAGACTGAAAGAAGGATTTGATTACCAACGTCGGGAAAGATGGTTATGGAAAGCCTATCATGACATCGTTTATCGCGGTTCATGTGTGGCTGCTCGCTCTTGCCTTTCCTTGTCCAACTGCCAGCGATTGAGATAAATCTTTCTCCTAGTAAATGCAACCGAACTCCTCTGTTTATGGTAGAAAACAAACGTCCTTCTCGTGAACCTACATGACTTGGAGCTTAATCTCGATCTCAATCTAGACATTAAGTGCCCGGTCTTCAATCGATTGCACCGTCTTGATCAAGTAATTAAGAGATGAGACTAGAGTCTTCTTTCTTGCTAGGCGGATTAATGTTGTCAATAGTATGTTTCACAAATCATTAATCTTATTCTTACTTACTGAAACTCCTTCGCTTTTGGCTCTTCTCGGGAAGGGCTGGTCTGCTTGGGTAGCTCAATTCCAAAGCGTAGCTGAAGCACCTTTTTGGGGCTAGGCATAAAAGCTTTCGCGGAATAGGAATAGCGAATGCAGGCACAAGAGAAAGGGTAATTTACCTTCTGGGATGAATTCTGACAGCTCTTGCCGGGACGTTTTCTAACTTTAGGAGCACACATTGGCTAATTCCATCGAGTAGGTCTTTTGTCTAGATCTTCTCTTTATCTTTCTCGCCCATACCACCCTATTTAGATTTAAGTGCACCGCTTCCTTTATAGATAGATAGTAGCTGACCGAATGACCGAGCCCTCCCGCCGTCGCACAAAAAAGCAGTGGCAGGCAGGTAACCGACTAAAGACAGCATTCCCAGTACGAGCAACGAAAGCCATTAACGGCAGTTTCCCAGCTTACCTTACTACCGGTTCTTTCTTAATCCAATCCTGACGTAACTCATTTTCTTTTGGTGCTTATTGCCCATCCCATCCAGCTATGCTAGTCCTTTCTTTCAACCGGAAGGAGATTAGTTGTAAGCCGCTTGGGAGGAGGAAGTCCTATCTGAAGTTAGGGTCCTAGCTCAACAGAAAGAAAGCAAACTCATAATAGCAAGGGAAAACTAGAAGGGAGACTACCTTAAAGAACTAACAGCGCAGTAAGCGAAGTTAAGATACCATCCTTAACCTAATTCCTCTATCTATCCTTAGCTCTTACCCTAGCAACAGGAACAAAAAGAACTCCTACCTCAGCTATTCTAACCTGTCTTTGCTGAACCGTTGTAATATGGAATATTACCCTAGCTCACAGGTTATCCTTCTATGATACATTGGATTTATTGGATTCGAAGTTCGGTTCGACTGAGCGAGCTGTCTTTTCACTTGGGCTTCGAAGAAAAAGAAAGCTTAATAGAGATTCTCCTCTTCGGATGGAGTAAGAGGCTCCTACTACAATATTACATATTGCCTACTTTACGGGTTACGGGTGAGCTACGAGCAGGCTTGATACCACTCCTTCGGACTCCAGCGCTTAGAAGAATCCTTATTAAACTCTTATTACATAGATCCTTCCCTTGAGCAACAAGCAAATTCCCTGACTAAAGTAAAGAAAGAACTGAGACTAAAAAATAAATATTATACCCACGCTTCCCTTTTTCTTTGTAAGTAAACTTACATCTTCTAAAGGGAGAGTAAACTCACCTTAGCAGTTTTATTATCCATTTTATTCCCCTGAGATTGAAGTTGCTACTGTACCTGTCTTTGAATCATGCTTCGAACCCGGCCTAAACGCTTCCTTGATGGGCCCATGCAGGTTATCGATAACCATCTGTACTGCATCTTCCTCTTTTATGTTCCATTTTGTTTGCTTTAGCTGCTAAATTCCTCCATCAGTTAACAAAGGTAATGAATTCAAAACCGGACTTAATTTGATCATTCACCAGATCACAGAGATTGGGGGATGTTCCACCTGGTGCAACTACTGGCTGGTGAATCTGTCAATCACATCGTCAAAACTACGTAGAGCATCAAGGGGGAGAGATGAGTTCCACTTGAGTGCTTCCCCTTCTAATGACTTCTGAGAAAGGTGTTTCAATAACCCAGACTGGGAATCAAGGCCTCGGCAATCCCCACAGAAGGACAGCAAGTGATGATATGGGTCGCCGACCCCATTGTATTTACTAAACTTCGGTATCTTGAAGCCTTCCGGCAGAGCTACATCTGGATGTCGGCAAAAATCCTGGAATAGTTGTGTACTTCCGTATTGGTCTGCTCTACTGCAGCTTGTATCATTGCCTCAATCTCTATCTTTCCGAGAGGCTTCTCCATGGGGACCACAGAGCGTTTATAACTCTTCAATAGGAGATTTATAAGCGAATCGCTTTCGAGTCCTCTCGGATTGACCATTCATGAAATAAGGCGCAGGAGTTCTTTGCATCTGTAGAGGAGGCTCATCCATGATTGGGAATTGGAATGTGGTGACTGGATGCCCCTCCATTGATCTTGGCTTGCTTCATTGCATTCATGAATTCTTTGTTTGATTCTTCGGGCTTCTTCCGATCCGCTTGCCATCCCTCTATTCCAAGTATTCCGAAGCTCTTTCAGAGCCTCCTTTCGTGGTTCTTCAGATGCATTATTAACCGAACTCGAGGGCAATGCGTCTTCCTCATTGATCACCATGACTTGTCCTATCGCTTCGGAGATTTTTAGATAATCCCCTCTTAGTTTTGAGTAGGGGGACCCATTCTGAAATATTCTTCTTCCTCTTTAGCTTTTCCCCATCTTACTAATCATAATGGCAATCGGTCAAAGCCAAGTCGGAATTCCGGCAAAGACCAAGAAGTATCCATTCTTAATACAAAGAAACCGCCGGCTTTTAGAAAAGATTTTCTCTTAAATTATGCATGATTTACTGGGGTTGTCTTCCTTTCTTGGGAGTTAAGCGATGAGTTGGGTAAGCTTCCTGCTTCTCCGGGGCGACTAAGGACACACCCAACCAAACGATAGGTAAACGGGTCTCCTTTGGTACAATCTCCTCCGCTGGGCCTATCCCGTACGGTTGTTTTCAAAAAGTAGTGCAATCAAAAAGCATTCTATGAACGAATTCCTTCATAGTCTTCATAGAGTAAGTAGAGTAGAGAGAAATGGGAGTAAGCCTTTGGTATTCTGTTCTTATTACTTAGTTCCTGTCTATCTCTATCTAGAATAATAGATCCTCTGTGAAGCGGAGAAAGATCAGTCAAGTATTTAGAACTAGATTCGGAAAATTCAAATAAAGAAAAAAAAAGGTGAGGCTCTTCCCCTAGAATCCACTCCGGGTCGGGGGAGCTACTAGTCCAACTTCTTAAGCAGCCGAGATATTGAACAAGGAACATTTGACTTCGTTCCTGATGGACAAACCTTCGATTTGCCTCTAGCTCTATAATCCACCCGTCTTCCCCAGTGCCTTCAAGCCCTCCCGGGGCCTAGCCCTCTTTCTCAACTCGAGTCTTAAGTTCAGCGACTTTCATCGTTGACGAACACCTGCGCTAATAAGATAAGACAAAGAAATGGGGAGTCTATGCCTTGAATGAATCAGTAACAACGGATTAGTGGAATGAGGGATCAAGAGACGGATAGGGGGGAATGGCCTATCAATCATTGGTGGACCTTCCCTTTTTCCAGTCACGGAGCTCTCAACTGAGTTGTTTAGGTTCTGGAATTTCATCTCTAGTTGGGGGTTTCGATTCGAAGGAACTCAAATGTGGTGCGGGTTCATCTCTCTCGACCAGTTCAGGTTCAAGGGAGGGTGATCGAGGGGACCCAGACTTTAGATCTCTTCTCTATGGCGGGAGGTTTCTTTCGTATCAAGAGTGTGTTGGGGAGGCCAGGGAAGACGGATTGGATCGAGAGGCGATGCTTATGCCTCTTCTTTATCGATAGGATTCCCATCATTTTCAGTCTCCGGCGAAGGAGACAAGGGCGAGGGTGTACGTATCCCAGGTGAGCCAAGAGGTGAAGAGTGGGAGTAGATCAGTCTATCCTCAACCTCCATCCGTCATTAGTAATCTCAATTCGCTTTTCCTATTCACTAGTACACTGCGCGCTACAACTAGCAGCCCCTTGACTAGTAAGGGAAAACGCTAGCGCGCAACGGCTGATGAAAAGCCAGCAACTTGTTAGGAGTAGGTTTTGGCTTGCCCCTTTCTTCTTATTAGTAAGATAGATTTGGAACCCTATACAAGGGGCTGCCTTGCTGCTCCCCCCTATCTCTAAAGGGGCTTATGTACTCCACTCGTTACCACTAAACGACGAAGCCAGGAGCGGAAGGAGGGACTTGAACCCTCAACCTCAGCCTTGGCAAGGCTATGCTCTACCATTAAGCTATTTCCGCCAGCGGGGCAACATCAAGCAGCGATGCACTACTGAGCAATTCACGTATCACAACATACGGATGACTTCTGTTTTTCCGCCGGACCACAGTCTTGACCTCCGATCGAGCTACGAACACGAGTAGGTAGGCGGCTAGGGGGGGAGAGGGGCTAAGGGCTGCCTTTTCCATCAATCTCCGGCCGCTCAGTGCCGCTATTGGTGCGAGTTGTAAGGAGTCTTGGTCTCGAGTCAAGCTGGGGCCTCATTTCATTCTCGTAAGGGGAATGAGTGCACCGAAAAACCAGACAAGTTGCTCCCTCGCCTCGCAGCGGCGGCATCTGTCTTTTAAGTTAAACTAAGTCATTTCCTAAGACGGCCCCTCTTATTCTACGATAATCCAAGCTGCAGCTCCACGAGTCTGCTCGGAACCGGTCGATTCCTAAGCCATTCGTTCTCCCCTCTCGGTTGGCCTTTGCCAGCCACTAGAACAAGTAAGAGAACCTACAATGAATGAACCGCAGATTTTGACCGGATTGTACACCTTTGTGTCTGGCTATGTAGATGTGCATAAAGAAGGGACGGGACATCTCTCTCCTTTTTTTGGGGGAAGAGAGAGGGTCCGAAGGAGGCTTCATTCCATCCAGCCTCACGAACTTCTTACTGGGGCAGTACTATAGGCATTTTCGAGTGTTTGGATGCACGTGTTTTGTTCATATTCCTGCGCAGTTAATAGAAAAATTGTCCCCAAGGCAACCACTTCTGTCTTTCTTGGATATGCTCAGTCCGGGTATAGATGCTATGACGTGAAATCCAAGAGACTCGATGTATCCTTAATGCTCTCTTTAATGGAAATGGAGTCGCCTCATATTTTCCTTAACCTAATTAATCAGCCCCGGGGGAGAATGATGATGGAGATGTATTGCGGCCTTCTCCTGTTCATAAACTTTTTCCTCATTCTTCTGCAGTTGATGTTACGGATCAGCCTCACTCTTCAGGCCAGCAGCTTTCTTCTCGGCGGCGATTACAGTCTCTTTCCCAGGGTCAGGCTACTCCAGAAGATCAGCAGCCTAGCCCAGTTGCTTCCCTTCCTCCAGTCGCCTCCTCAGATTCTGGATCCCTCTCTCAGGTTCGTCGATCCTCTCAAGTTTCTTATCCTGTTGAAGGATTTTGATCAACTCAACTATATCGTTTTCCCCAAACGAGCTTACCTCATGTCAGTTCAATCTTCTCATGAACCTGAATCATTTGCTGAAGCCTCCAATCATTCTTGCTGGAGAGATGCTATACAGGAAGAAATCAATGCCCAGGAAAAAAAAAAGAATAAGACTTAGTCTCATTGCCTGCAGGGAAAGAAGCCATTGGCTGCAAGTGGATTTACAAGATCAAGCATAAAGCAGATGGCTCGGTAGAGAGATAGAAAGCTAGATTAGTAGCTAAAGGATTCCTTCAAGAATATTGAGTCGAACCCTTTTAGAGATAGGGAAAACATTTGCTCCAGGTTGCTAAACACCATTCGTGGC